CTTGGTATTATAATCACAAAGAAGAGATTCCGGATTTTTCTTACTTCGTATCTTTGGGTCAAATCGAGTCAAGCGGCTAAGCCACAAGAAGTTTGAAACTCTATATAAAATATTCCATATCCGTTGAAACTAGTATTTGTGGGTTTTGGCTTGAGCCGTACGAGATGAAATTCTCATATACGGCTCTCAGAGGGGGAGTCTTTCTTGGGTTACCTATCTCAATAAAGTATATGATTGGTTCGAGGAACGTCTTGAGATTCAAGCGATTGCAGATGATATAACTAGTAAATATGTTCCTCCTCATGTCAACATATTTTATTGTCTAGGGGGGATTACGCTTACCTGTTTTTTAGTACAAGTAGCTACGGGTTTTGCTATGACCTTTTACTATCGTCCAACTGTTACAGAGGCTTTTTCTTCTGTTCAATACATAATGACTGAGGCCAACTTTGGTTGGTTAATTCGATCAGTTCATCGATGGTCAGCAAGTATGATGGTTCTAATGATGATCTTACACGTATTTCGTGTGTATCTTACGGGTGGTTTTAAAAAACCCCGCGAATTAACTTGGGTTACGGGGGTGGTTCTGGCTGTATTGACCGCATCTTTTGGCGTAACTGGTTATTCTTTGCCTTGGGACCAAATTGGCTATTGGGCAGTAAAAATTGTAACAGGCGTGCCTGAAGCTATTCCTATAATAGGATCACCTTTGGTAGAATTATTACGTGGAAGTGCTAGTGTGGGCCAGTCCACTTTGACTCGTTTTTATAGTTTACATACTTTTGTATTACCTCTTCTTACTGCCGTATTTATGTTAATGCACTTTCCAATGATACGTAAGCAAGGTATTTCGGGTCCTTTATAGAAAAGGCGGATCATAGATATTTGTAATTTATCATATCGGGGAGGGACAAGAGTCTTTCATTGCTACAAATATGGATTGTTTAAAAATAAGGCATGTTATTTGGATACTTCTATTCAACTCTGAAGTATTTTTTATTTGATACGAATAGAATAGTTGAAGTATATTTTCCTAAACAGAGGATGGATTATGGGAGTGTGTGACTTGAACTATTGATTGGCCCGTGCAGATATATGATTTTATCCGCCACGTTGGAATTCACAACCCAATGTGTCTCCGCATCCAACCATCACATCACGTCAATCCCTTTATATAGCATAGGATAATAGGATAGGCCGGTTCGCTTGAGGAGAATATTTTCTATGATCATACCCGAATCTTGTCATGCATGAAAAGGCTCCGTAAGATCCCTATAATAAGTGATGTGGAATGATCCAATGTTCTATTTATTCACTTTGTTTAATTTTTTTTTAGTACTTTTTATTAGAATGAATTTGATAGTATAATTGGATAGCATAGTATAATTGGATAGTAATCTTAGTAAGTTTTTATAGTATGTAGATGCATTCATTTCCTCTGCATCAACCCTGATCTATGATACTATCGGAGTTAAATAAGGGATCTAAGGAAGAACAAGGGCTAAGATTTTCTTAGTAACAAGTAAAAATTTTGTATTTTTGTATGTAATACAATCAAGATATTGTGGGGATAAATACTAATCAAAAGACATGAGACAATCCAAAAAGCACTTGATCATGATCTAATTTGTAAGCCGACTTGGATATTGAGCATTTTCTTGTTGCCAGAACTTAATTCTTTGCAATGAATAATGAATCGTTGAAACTTGGGGAAATGTAATTTTATAAATCTTTTCTTACATAGAATCATTCTACATTATCTATGTAGATATGTATCAAATATAGATCTTCTATGAATCTATTTATGTGATTCTTTTGATTCTTGCTCGAGCCGGATGATAAAAAATTATCATGTCCGGTTCCCTTGGGGGATGGATCCACAAGAATTCACCTATCCAAATAACAAAGAAACCTGATTTGAATGATCCTGTATTAAGAGCTAAATTGGCTAAAGGGATGGGACATAATTATTATGGAGAACCTGCATGGCCCAATGATCTTTTATATATTTTTCCAGTAGTAATTCTAGGCACTATTGCATGTAATGTGGGCTTAGCAGTTCTAGAGCCGTCAATGATCGGTGAACCGGCGGATCCATTTGCAACTCCGTTGGAAATATTACCCGAATGGTACTTCTTTCCCGTATTTCAAATACTTCGCACAGTACCCAATAAGTTATTGGGTGTTCTTTTAATGGTTTCAGTACCAATAGGATTATTGACAGTACCTTTTTTGGAGAATGTCAATAAATTCCAAAATCCATTTCGTCGTCCAGTAGCCACAACAGTCTTTTTGATCGGTACCGCAGTAGCTCTTTGGTTAGGGATTGGAGCAACTTTACCAATTGAGAAATCCTTAACTTTAGGTCTTTTTCAAATTGATTAAACCATTAAATACCACAATATAGATATCTAAGGAAGATCCCCTTCTGGATCTTCCTTAGATACATCAATCTTTTTATGATCTATTCTGCAAATATATGGACTGTGTCGGAGATTCAAAACTTCTTCTATTTTTTTCTTTATAAAAAAGAAAAAATGAAAAGAATCCAATGGATTTAAAATTATAACTTTTTATTAAGTAAATTTATTGCAAAATGCTTCTGTACAGTGCTCAATATCTGTTTTACATCTTCTGTGCGAAAATATTCCATTTTCATAAGATCTTCTTGACTGTGACTCAAAAGGTCCAATAATGTATGTATATTGGATCTTTTGAGACAATTATAGGTCCTGGAAGACAATTCTGATTGGTCAATAAAAATACATGTCAATGGAATTCCTTTTTTGTTTTTCTTGAGATTAGTGAATTTGTCTTGAAAGGAAAAAAGGGGTAGATTCCATCTGTTTTCATTTTCCTTGAAAATCATATCCTCTTCCTCTGCATGTAGAAAAGGAATCAATAAATCAATCAAATTACGAGAAGCTTCATAAAGTGCTTCTTTAGGAGTTAAACTTCCATTCGTCCATATTTCTATAAAGAGTATCTCTTGTTTTTCATTCCCATTCCCATAAGAATGAATACTATGATTCGCATTTCGAACAGGCATAGATACAATATCTATAGGATCACTTCCATCGTGAGAGTCATTTGTGGATTGAATAAGATATCCGCGATCTCTCTTGATTTGTAATTCAATACACAAATCAATTGGTTCTGTCAGGTTAGCTATATGCTGTGTCGTGTCAACTATTTCTACAGAAGGTGGTGAGATGATATCTTGAGCTGTTATGTATTTTGGACCCCTGACGCAAATGGATGCGTTCCTAACTCCATAAAGATTACTTCTCAATACAATCTCTTTCAAATTGAGTAAAATCTCATGTACTGATTCTTCAATACCTGCTATCGTAGAATATTCATGCAGCACATTTTCAGATGTTGCACGTGTGATACATGTTCCTTCTATTTCTCCAAGTAAAGCCCTTCGCATGGCAATACCTATGGTATCGGCTTGACCTTTCATAAGCGGGGACAGAACGAAACGACCATAATAAAGACGCTTGCTGTCTACTCTTGATTCAACACATTTCCACTGTAGTGTTCGAGTGGATCCTACTACGTCTTCTTGAACCATACTATTATTTTTCTTTTATTTATAATTATTGGATCAGAATCATTTATTTCTCTTGGAATCTCTTGAATTTTTATTTCTACACACGTCTTTTTTTAGGGGGGCGACATCCATTATGTGGCATGGGTGTTACATCACGTACGAAACTTAATAGTATCCCATTTCTACGAATGGCTCGTAATGCCGCATCTCTTCCGAGACCTGGACCTTTTATCATAACTTCTGCTCGTTGCATACCCTGATCAACTAATGTACGAATAGCATTCAATGTTGCGGCTTGAGCAGCATAGGGTGTTCCTTTTCTTGTACCTCTGAATCCAGAAGTACCTGCGGAAGCCCAAGAAACCACCCGACCTCGTACGTCTGTAATAGTTACAATAGTATTATTGAAACTCGCTTGAACATGAATAACTCCTTTTGGTATTCTACGTTCATTCTTATTTGAACCAATACGTGCATTCTTACGTAAACTAATTTTTGCTATAGGTTTTGTCATATTTTATTAGATTCTATTTATAAGAAGAAAAGAAAAAAGAATCAGAAATCTACAGAAAGAGACGAGGATATCCATTTCATATGAAAACGAATCCTTTCTTATTTCTTTTTACATGTACATGGATTTTCTTTTCAAAAGAAAAATGAAAAAGTTCTTTACCCCTGTCTCTGTTTATGTCTTGGATTGGAACAAATAACTATAATTCGTCCCCGCCTACGAATCAAGCGACATTTTTCACAAATTTTACGAACAGAAGCCCTTATCTTCATATTTATCATTCCTTACTTTCATTCTAAATCTCTTTTTTTTGAAAACAAAAATCAGTTTATTGCATTTTTGAACTTTGAATTATATCTCTACGAAAAGGATGTTTAAAAGAATGATCTAATCGTTCAAATCTTTTTTGCGAAGTCTATAAATTATACGTCCCCTGGTTGAATCATAACGACTCATTTCGATTTTGACTCTATCTCCGGGTAGTATACGTATAAAACTGCGCCGGATTCTCCCTGAAATATAACCTAGAATTAGATCTTCATTATCTAATCGAACTCGGAACATACCGTTGGGTAGTGATTCAGTAATTAAACCCTCATGAATCAATTTCTGTTCTTTCATTCCAGGGAACCCCCTTTAAGTATTAACTAATAGAGGAAGAGTTCTATAATTAACTTCTCCTCTCTATTTTACAAAGAGTAAGTTCGAGAGAATTTTAAGGTATCCTAAGAGAATTACCATATATAACACAAAATTTCTCCTCCAATTTTTTCTAATCGAGCTTCTCGATCTGTTATTATACCTCGAGAAGTAGAAAGGATTACAATTCCCATTCCACCTAAAATCTTAGGAATTTGTTGATAGTTGGAATATATTCGTAGACCAGGTCGGCTGATACGCTTTAAATTTATTTTCTTACCTTTCCTAGTCTTTCTATGTCGTAAGGTTGAAACCAAGAAATTTTTTTGACTTTCTTGATGTTTTCGAACGTTTTCAATAAAACCTTCTCGTAAAAGTATTTTCACAATGTTTTTAGTGATATTAGTAGATACTATTTTAACTCTTCCCTTTTGATCTATGTCAGCATTTCTTATAGAAGTTATTATATCGGCAATAATGTCCCTACCCATGACGAACTATAGTTATTGGTGCCCCCTAATTTTGATATAGTCAACATGCTTCTTTTTTGTTTTATTTTTTATTGAATTCTTTTTTTTTTTTAATTATTATAGATTCTCAAAAATTATTAGAAATTTCAAATATATACATGAGACACACACAATCTATTAATCGGATCTATTTCAGATATTCTAAGATTCTATTCTATATATAGATAGAAAGATAGGATATATCCTATTTTCATCTATAAGACTTCGGGTGCTAATGAAACAATTTTAGTAAAATTCAACTGTCGCAATTCTCGAGCGATTGCACCAAAAATTCGAGTTCCTTTTGGATTTCCTTCTTGATCAATGATAACCGCTGCATTGTCATCATATCGTATTATCATGCCGTTGTCACGTTTGAGTTCTTTACATGTGCGTACAATCACAGCTCTAATTATTTCTGATCTTTCTAAAGGCATATTGGGCACTGCTTCTTTGATTACAGCAACAATAACATCGCCAAGATGAGCATATCGGTGATTACCAGTTCCTATGATTCGAATACACATTAATTTTTGAGCTCCACTGTTATCCGCTACATTCAAAAGGGTCTGAGGTTGAATCATATCATTTTTATTTTAATCTCTTATTTCAAGATAATGGAAAAAAGAAATATTGTCTGTCCAGAGATAAAGAAATCCGTAGTTGTTTTTTTACTCTTAAAACTCCTTCTTCTTTTACTTTTGTTTACCTATCCTGAAATAACAAATTGAGTTCGTATAGGCATTTTGCATGCAGCTATTTCCATAGCAGCTTTGGCTACAGCTTCAGATACTCCACTCATTTCATAAATTATTCGGCCCGGTTTAACAACGGATACCCAATATTCGGGGGATCCTTTGCCCGAACCCATACGTGTTTCTGTAGGTCTTACAGTAACAGGTTTGTCGGGAAAGATACGTACCCATATCTTTCCACCACGACGCGCATATCGTGTCATTGCTCTTCGCCCTGCTTCTATTTGTCTAGCTGTGATCCAAGCAGGTTCAAGTGCCTGAAGAGCGTATCTGCCAAAACAAATATGATTGCCTCGGCAAGATATTCCCTTCATTCTACCTCTATGTTGTTTACGAAATCTGGTTCTTTTAGGGTTATAGTTGATGGTTGTTTCTGAATTCCATCTCTACTGCAGAGCCGGACATGAGAATTTCTTCTCATCCAGCTCCTCGCGAATGAAATGATTCAATAAAATACATATTTCTAGGTAATATGTATTTTATTCTATCAAAAGACAAAAGAAAGAATATACTAATTTTTTTATATTGAATTTGTTACATAGGTAGGCTGTATATATAACTAGATAACTAGGCGTGTTTTTTTATATTATTATTATATATATAGATAAAAAGAATGCTTCTTTCTTTTAGCAAAATCTCTAAAGTCTTTTTCTTTACCTCTATTTAATCACGCCAATAGTCATCCAATAAATGAAATTCTTAAATGAAATAAAAATAAAGAAAGGTTTCGCGGGCGAATATTAACTCTTTTCTCCTTCATTTGTAGGGTCAATTCATGACCATTCAGAAGAAATCCATTTTTTCTTGGTTCATTCCGCCATCCTACCCAATGAATCCTTAGGATTGATTCGTTTTCAAGAAAATCCTATGTAATCACAGGTTCCATCGTTCCCATAACTTCTCTATTAATACTTAGGCCTGAACTCTGCAATGGAGCTCTCAACAGAATCTGTTATTTGTTTCCGAGTCAATCTCCTCAGTTTTTCTTAACCCGAAGCTCAATTCAATTTTTCTCTCTTTTCTATTATTTAGATTCTTTATTTTTCTATTTTAATTACATACTTACATATATAATAGACTATATTATACTATATTATCCATATTGATTAGATTCTTTATATTATTATTTTATTATATTTTTATTGTATATTAATGTTGATGCTTTATAACACTGCCTTTTTTATGGGGTAATTCTTCATAAACCATACATATGGGAATCATTTATCATTTAATATCATTTAGATCTTTATTCTCTCTTTCTATCACCCTTCCTTTTTCCACATCCCTTTTTTTTTCATAATTCAGAATCAGATTTCTTTTTTATGAAAAGGATTTCAGTTGCTAAAACTATATGATTGATTCAGTCATATAGTAACTGTTTCTTGGGATCTCAACAATACGAAGCAATAAGTTGGTTATGAGTTTTTAGTTTCTTTAGTTTTGATAGTTATTAAGTTTATAGTGTGGTCAACCTATTTTTCTTTTCAGTCTCAATTCTAAAGAAAAAACTAACGAGTCACACACTGAGCA